GTCCTTGTAGCTTATCACTAAAGCATAACACTGAAGATGTTAAGATGGCTACCATACATACCCAAGGACAAAAAAGACTTAGTCCTAACCTTATAGTTAGTTCTTGCTAAACATATACATGCAAGTATCCGCACCCCAGTGAAAATGCCCTTGACACCTTAACAAGGCAATAGGAGCAGGTATCAGGCCCACCCTTTCCATCAGTAGCCCAAAACACCTTGCCCAGCCACACCCCCACGGGTACTCAGCAGTAATTAACATTAAGCCATAAGTGTAAACTTGACTTAGTTAAAGCAAAACATTAGGGCTGGTAAATCTTGTGCCAGCCACCGCGGTCACACAAGAAGCCCAAACTAACCTTTATACGGCGTAAAGAGTGGCCTTACATTATCGTCCCAACTAAGATTGAAATACGTCCAAGCTGTTATAAGCACAAGACACACCTAATACCTTTTATCAAAATAATCTCAGCCCCTACGACTAACCAAACTCCACGAAAGCCAGGGCACAAACTGGGATTAGATACCCCACTATGCCTCGCCCTAAATCTAGATGCTTTTCCCCACCCAAGCATCCGCCCGAGTACTACGAGCACAAACGCTTAAAACTCTAAGGACTTGGCGGTGCTCCAAACCCACCTAGAGGAGCCTGTTCTATAATCGATAACCCACGTTACACCCAACCATCCCTTGCCAAACCAGCCTATATACCGCCGTCGCCAGCTCACCCCTAACTTGAGGGATCTGCAGTGAGCATAATAGCCCCACTTCGCTAACAAGACAGGTCAAGGTATAGCTCATGAGATGGAAGAAATGGGCTACATTTTCTAACATAGAAAACCCTAACGAAAAGGAATGTGAAACCATTCCTAGAAGGCGGATTTAGCAGTAAGACAGGATAATAATGCCCTCCTTAAGATGGCCCTGGAGCACGTACATACCGCCCGTCACCCTCCTCACAAGCCACAATAACCACATACTTAATTCACCCCTAAGCTAAAGATGAGGTAAGTCGTAACAAGGTAAGTGTACCGGAAGGTGCACTTAGTTTACCAAGACGTAGCTATAATAAAAGCATTCAGCCTACACCTGAAAGATATCTGCATTCACCAGATCGTCTTGAAGCCTACTCTAGCCCAACCGCCCACTAACACTAACCCATCTTCACCAACAAAACCAAAACATTTTCCTCTAAACCTAGTATAGGCGACAGAAAAGTTTCACAGGAGCAATAGAGATCACGTACCGTAAGGGAAAGATGAAATAAAAATGAAAATTCAAGCATCAAACAGCAAAGACCAACCCTTGTACCTTTTGCATCATGACTTAGCAAGAATCAACCAAGCAAAACGCCTATTTAAGCTTGCCACCCCGAAACCCAAGCGAGCTACTTATGAGCAGCTATTTAATGAGCAAACCCATCTCTGTTGCAAAAGAGTGGGACGACTCATCAGTAGAGGTGAAAAGCCTACCGAGCTGGGTGATAGCTGGTTGCCTATGAAAAGAATCTAAGTTCTCCCTTAATTCACCTCCAAAGACCCTTCTTAATCTCACATGAAGCGAATCAAGAGGAATTCAAAGGAGGTACAGCTCCTTTAAAAAAGAATACACTCTCCCCTAGCGGATAAGTCCACTCCCATCATCCTACTGTGGGCCTTCAAGCAGCCATCACCAAAGAGTGCGTCAAAGCTCAACCCCAAAAAAATTTTAACTCCTACCACGACTCCCTCCTCTCTAATAGGTCAACTTACACTAAGTAAGAGAATTAATGCTAAGATGAGTAACCAGGCCAACCCCTCCACGGCGTAAACTTACATCACCACATTATTAACAAATCCCAAGATATCATCTAAACACCAACAAGCCAAAATATCACAAAACTTGTTAACCCACCTAATGGAACGCCCCTAAGGAAAGATTAAAATCTGTAAAAGGAACTAGGCAAGCCCAAGGCCCGACTGTTTACCAAAAACATAGCCTTCAGCATTCCAAGTATTGAAGGTGCAGCCTGCCCAGTGACATCATGTTCAACGGCCGCGGTATCCTAACCGTGCAAAGGTAGCGCAATCAATTGTCCCATAAATCGGGACCTGTATGAAAGGCTAAACGAGGTCTTAACTGTCTCTTACAGATAATCAGTGAAATTGATCTCCCCGTGCAAAAGCAGGGATAACCCCATAAGACAAGAAGACCCTGTGGAACTTTAAAATCAGCAGCCACTCCCACATCTTACCTTCCCCACTGGGAATCACTCCCTTGGACTCCACTGGCCTGCATTTTTCGGTTGGGGCGACCTTGGAGAAAAATCAAACCTCCAAAACTAAGACCATTTATCTTAACCAAGAGCAACCTCTCAACGTACTAATAGTAACCAGACCCAATACAATTGATTAATGGACCTAGCTACCCCAGGGATAACAGCGCAATCTCCCTTAAGAGCCCCCATCGACAGGGAGGTTTACGACCTCGATGTTGGATCAGGACATCCTAGTGGTGCAGCCGCTACTAAGGGTTCGTTTGTTCAACGATTAACAGTCCTACGTGATCTGAGTTCAGACCGGAGTAATCCAGGTCGGTTTCTATCTATGATCAACTCTTCCCAGTACGAAAGGACAGAAAGAGTAAGGCCCATGCTCCAAGTACGCCTTCGTCTTAAGTAATGAACTCAACTAAATTACCAAGGACTTCCCACTTTCCCCTCCTAGAAAAGGACCGCTAGCGTAGCAGAGTTTGGCAAATGCAAAAGGCTTAAGCCCTTTACCCAGAGGTTCAAATCCTCTCCCTAGCTTCAAGCCAAGCACATGACCATACATCCTAACCTTACAAATCTCATCATATTTTTATCCTACGCCCTACCTATTCTCATCGCCGTAGCCTTTCTAACCCTAGTCGAACGCAAAGTCCTTAGCTACATACAAGCCCGAAAAGGACCTAACATCGTAGGGCCATTTGGCCTTTTACAGCCAATAGCAGATGGTGTAAAACTATTTATCAAAGAGCCAATCCGCCCATCCACCTCATCTCCATACCTCTTTATCTTAACCCCAATATTAGCACTCCTCCTGGCTATCATAATCTGGACCCCACTTCCCCTTCCATTCCCCCTTACAGACCTAAACCTAGGAATACTCTTTCTCCTAGCCTTATCAAGTCTCGCAGTCTACTCAATCCTATGATCAGGATGAGCCTCAAACTCAAAATATGCCCTAATCGGGGCCCTTCGAGCAGTTGCACAGACCATTTCCTACGAAGTAACATTAGCCATTATTCTCCTATCTCTAATTATCTTAAGCGGTAACTACAGTATAAGCACCCTAATAACAACCCAAGAACCTCTCTACTTAATCTTTTCCTCCTGACCCTTAGCAATAATATGATACATCTCAACACTCGCGGAAACAAACCGAGCCCCATTCGACCTTACAGAAGGCGAATCCGAATTAGTCTCAGGGTTCAATGTTGAATATGCTGCAGGACCTTTTGCTTTATTCTTCCTAGCCGAGTACGCCAATATTATACTAATAAACACACTCACAACAATCCTATTCCTGAGCCCTAGCTTATTTAATCCCCCTCAAGAACTCTTCCCCCTAATCCTAGCCACTAAAGCACTCCTACTCTCTGCAGGCTTCCTATGAGTTCGCGCTTCTTACCCTCGATTCCGTTATGACCAACTCATACACTTACTCTGAAAAAACTTCCTACCCCTAACATTATCACTATGCCTATGACACACCAGCCTCCCCATTTCATATGCTGGCTTACCCCCATCTAGAATTACCAAGGAAATGTGCCTGAACTTCAAAGGGTCACTATGATAAAGTGAACATAGAGGTATACCAGCCCTCTCATTTCCTTAAGCTTAGAAAAGTAGGAATCGAACCTACACAGAAGGAATCAAAATCCTTCATACTTCCCTTATATTATTTCCTAGTAGGGTCAGCTAATTAAGCTATCGGGCCCATACCCCGAAAACGATGGTTCAACTCCTTCCCCTACTAATGAACCCTCAAGCTACACTCATCTCCACTATAAGCCTACTTTTAGGAACGACCATCACAATTTCAAGCAATCACTGAATAATGGCATGAACCGGGCTTGAAATTAACACCCTAGCCATCCTCCCGCTATTATCAAAATCACATCACCCACGAGCCATTGAAGCCTCTACCAAATATTTTCTAACTCAAGCAACTGCATCAACACTACTTCTCTTTTCTAGCATAACAAATGCATGATTTACTGGACAATGAGACATTACTCAACTCACTCACCCTACATCATGTATATTGCTAACAGTTGCAATTTCAATAAAATTAGGCCTAGTTCCATTTCACTTTTGATTCCCAGAAGTACTCCAAGGCTCGTCTTTGACTACCAGCCTATTACTAGCTACGATCATAAAATTCCCCCCAATCGTGCTTCTCCTCCTTACATCCCCCTCACTTAACCCAACCCTACTGTCTCTGATAGCCATTGCCTCTGCAGCCCTGGGTGGTTGAATAGGACTTAACCAAACCCAAGTCCGTAAAATCCTAGCTTTTTCGTCCATCTCACACCTAGGCTGAATGACCATCATCATTACCTACGATCCTAATCTTACATTAATTACCTTCTACCTCTATTCCCTAACAACAGCCGCTATCTTTCTCACACTTAACACAACCAACACCCTAAAGCTATCTACCATAATAACCGCGTGATCCAAAATTCCCTCATTAACCGCAACCCTCATACTCATACTTTTATCTCTAGCAGGACTTCCCCCCCTAACTGGATTTCTACCCAAATGACTAATCATTCAAGAACTCACTAAACAAGAACTAACACCAATCGCAACAATCATCACCCTGCTCTCCCTACTAGGGCTATTCTTTTACCTTCGTCTCGCTTACTGTGCGACAATTACACTCCCCCCAAATTCTGTAAACCACATAAAACAGTGACAAATAAATAAAACTACCAGTTCGTTCGCTACAATCCTAGCCATATTATCCATTACACTTCTACCTCTGTCCCCCATGATCCTAACAATCTCTTAGAAACTTAGGTTACCTAAACCGAAGGCCTTCAAAGCCTTAAACAAGAGTTAGCCCTCTTAGTTTCTGCTAAAGTCCGCAGGAAATTAACCTGCATCCCCTGAATGCAACTCAGATGCTTTAACTAAGCTAGGACCTTTTCTAGGTAGATGGGCTTCGATCCCATAACATTCTAGTTAACAGCTAAATGCCTCAACCGACAGGCTTCTACCTACCAGGCCCCGGTACACTCTGTGTACATCAATGAGCTTGCAACTCACTATGAACTTCACTACAGGGCCGATAAGAAGAGGAATCAAACCTCTGTGAAAAGGTCTACAGCCTAACGCCTTAACATTCAGCCATCTTACCTATGACTTTCATTAACCGATGATTATTCTCCACAAATCACAAAGACATTGGGACACTTTACTTAATCTTTGGCGCCTGGGCCGGTATAATTGGCACTGCCTTAAGCCTCCTCATTCGAGCCGAACTCGGACAACCTGGAACCCTACTAGGCGATGATCAAATTTATAATGTTATTGTCACCGCACACGCCTTTGTAATAATTTTCTTTATAGTTATACCAATTATAATCGGAGGATTTGGCAACTGATTGGTCCCCCTAATAATTGGAGCCCCCGACATAGCATTTCCCCGCATAAATAACATAAGCTTCTGACTCCTCCCTCCCTCCTTCCTCCTTCTACTAACCTCGTCCACAGTAGAAGCCGGAGCGGGAACTGGATGAACTGTATACCCACCACTAGCTGGCAACCTAGCTCATGCCGGGGCCTCTGTAGACTTAGCTATTTTCTCCCTCCACCTAGCAGGTGTGTCCTCAATCCTCGGAGCAATTAACTTTATCACCACCGCAATCAATATAAAACCACCTGCCCTCTCACAGTACCAAACACCTTTATTTGTCTGATCCGTCCTAATCACTGCAGTCCTACTTCTACTCTCTCTCCCAGTTCTTGCTGCTGGCATCACTATACTTCTAACAGACCGTAACCTAAATACTACTTTCTTCGATCCTGCAGGAGGCGGGGACCCTGTTTTATACCAACACTTATTCTGATTCTTTGGGCACCCAGAAGTCTATATTCTTATCTTACCAGGGTTCGGAATTATCTCTCATGTAGTAGCATACTATGCTGGCAAAAAAGAACCATTCGGCTATATAGGAATAGTCTGAGCTATACTATCTATTGGCTTCTTAGGCTTCATCGTTTGGGCCCACCATATATTCACAGTCGGAATAGACGTAGACACTCGAGCATACTTTACATCTGCCACTATAATTATTGCTATCCCAACCGGCATTAAAGTCTTCAGCTGATTAGCTACCTTACATGGAGGGACTATTAAATGAGAACCCCCTATATTATGAGCCCTAGGATTTATCTTCCTTTTCACTATCGGAGGACTAACAGGAATCGTTCTAGCCAATTCCTCACTAGACATTGCCCTACATGATACCTACTACGTAGTTGCCCACTTCCACTATGTACTGTCCATGGGTGCCGTATTCGCTATTCTAGCAGGCTTCACACACTGATTTCCACTCTTCACAGGCTATACCCTCCACCCTACATGAGCTAAAGCCCACTTCGGAGTAATATTCACCGGAGTAAATCTAACCTTTTTCCCCCAACACTTCCTAGGCCTAGCTGGTATACCACGACGATACTCAGACTACCCAGACGCTTATACTCTATGAAACACCTTATCCTCCATTGGCTCTCTCATCTCCATAACAGCTGTAATCATAATAATATTTATTATTTGAGAAGCCTTTGCATCCAAACGAAAAGTCTTACAACCAGAACTTACCACCACCAACATTGAATGAATCCACGGTTGTCCTCCCCCATATCACACATTCGAAGAACCAGCTTTTGTCCAAGTACAAGAAAGGAAGGAATCGAACCCTCATAGACTGGTTTCAAGCCAACCGCATTAAACCACTTATGCTTCTTTCTTATGGAGTGTTAGTAAAACCATTACATAGCCTTGTCAAGACTAAATCACAGGTGAAAACCCAGTACACCCCATTACCTTCACTATGGCCAACCACTCTCAATTTGGTTTTCAAGACGCCTCATCACCCATCATAGAAGAACTCGTAGAATTCCACGATCATGCTCTCATAGTCGCCTTAGCTATTTGCAGCTTAGTACTATATCTCCTAGCTCTTATACTTATAGAAAAACTATCCTCCAACACAGTAGATGCACAAGAGGTAGAACTCATCTGAACAATCCTTCCCGCCATCGTCCTAATCATACTAGCCCTACCCTCCCTACAAATCCTTTATATAATAGACGAAATTGACGAGCCCGACTTAACCCTCAAAGCCATCGGCCACCAATGGTACTGGACCTACGAATACACTGACTTCAAAGACTTAACCTTCGACTCCTACATACTACCAACAGCAGACCTCCCATTGGGTCACTTCCGCTTACTAGAAGTCGATCATCGCATCGTCATCCCTATAGAATCCCCTATTCGAGTCATCGTCACTGCCGATGACGTCCTCCACTCCTGAGCAGTCCCCAGCCTAGGTGTAAAAACTGACGCTATTCCAGGACGACTAAACCAAACTTCCTTCATCACCACTCGACCCGGAATTTTCTACGGCCAATGCTCAGAAATCTGCGGAGCTAACCACAGCTTCATGCCTATCGTAGTAGAATCAGCCCCTCTCACTCACTTTGAAAGCTGATCATCCCTTTTATCGTCCTAATCATTAAGAAGCTATGCACCAGCACTAGCCTTTTAAGCTAGAGAAAGAGGAATTCCCAACCTCCTTAATGATATGCCTCAACTAAACCCAGCACCATGATTCTTTATTATATTAACTTCATGAATCACTTTCTCATTTATTCTTCAACCTAAACTCCTATTATTTACTTCCTCGAACCCCCCGTCTAATAAAACTCTCACTACAAAAACCTCCCCCTGAAACTGACCATGAACCTAAGCTTCTTCGACCAATTTATAAGCCCCTCCCTTCTAGGAGTTCCACTAATCCTTATTTCCCTACTATTCCCCACACTTCTATTTCCCTCCCCTAACAGCCGATGAATCATAAACCGTCTCTCAACCCTCCAACTCTGATTTCTTCACCTAATCACAAAACAACTTATAACCCCATTAAATAAAAAAGGACATAAATGAGCCCTAATCCTAACCTCACTAATAATCCTCTTACTAACAATTAATCTATTAGGGCTTTTACCCTATACATTCACCCCTACCACCCAACTATCAATAAACCTAGCTCTAGCTTTCCCCCTATGACTTGCCACCCTACTAACAGGCTTACGGAACCAACCCTCAATCTCGCTAGGACACCTCTTACCGGAAGGCACCCCCACACCCCTAATCCCCGCTTTAATTTTAATCGAAACAACCAGTCTACTTATCCGCCCACTAGCCCTAGGAGTTCGACTTACAGCCAATCTTACAGCAGGCCACCTGCTAATTCAACTCATCTCAACAGCCACTACTGTTCTCCTCCCCATCATACCAGCAGTTTCCTTTTTGACCTCTATTATTCTCTTCCTACTCACAATTTTAGAAATTGCAGTAGCTATAATCCAAGCCTACGTCTTTGTTCTTCTCCTAAGCCTTTACTTACAAGAAAACATCTAACTCTTAATGACCCACCAAGCACACTCCTTTCACATAGTAGACCCAAGCCCTTGACCCATCTTTGGGGCAGCCGCTGCCCTTCTCACCACATCCGGCCTCACTATATGATTCCACCACAACTCCATGCAACTCTTACTCTTAGGCTTACTCTCAATAATTCTAGTTATGCTCCAATGGTGACGAGACATTGTACGAGAAAGCACATTCCAAGGCCACCACACACCCACCGTCCAAAAAGGGCTACGCTATGGTATAGCCCTATTTATCACCTCCGAAGCTTTCTTCTTCTTAGGATTCTTCTGAGCATTCTTCCACTCAAGCCTAGTCCCAACCCCAGAACTCGGAGGTCAATGACCCCCAATAGGCATTAAGCCCCTAAATCCTATAGAAGTGCCCCTACTAAACACAGCTATCCTCCTAGCCTCCGGTGTCACTGTAACTTGAGCACACCACAGCATCACAGAGGGTAATCGAAAACAAGCAACACAGGCCCTATTCATAACCGTACTGTTAGGATTCTACTTCACAGCACTCCAAGCTACAGAATACTACGAAGCGCCCTTCTCTATCGCTGATGGAGTTTACGGATCAACTTTCTTTGTAGCTACAGGATTCCACGGACTCCACGTAATCATTGGGTCATCTTTCCTTCTAGTATGCTTTTTACGCCTTATTAAATTTCATTTCACATCTAATCATCACTTCGGCTTTGAAGCTGCCGCCTGATACTGACATTTCGTTGATGTAATCTGACTATTCCTCTATATAACAATCTACTGATGAGGATCTTGCTCTTCTAGTATATTAATTACAATTGACTTCCAATCTCTAGAATCTGGACTATAGCCAGAGAAGAGCAATTAACATAATCTCCTTCATACTCATTCTTTCCCTATCCCTAACCACTATCCTAATTATTCTAAATCTCTGACTAGCTCAAACAACCCCAGACTCAGAAAAACTATCCCCTTACGAATGCGGCTTTGACCCCCTAGGATCTGCTCGACTTCCATTCTCCATTCGATTCTTCTTGGTCGCAATCCTATTCCTCCTCTTCGACCTAGAAATCGCTCTCCTACTCCCCCTCCCATGGGCCACTCAACTCCAATCCCCTCTCACCACTCTAACCTGAACATCCTTTATTATCCTCCTCCTTACACTAGGGTTAATCTACGAATGAATTCAAGGAGGCTTAGAATGGGCAGAATAGTATCAGAAAGTTAGTCTAACAAAGACAGTTGATTTCGACTCAACAAATCATAGCCTTACCCTATGACTTTCTCTATGACTTTTCTCCACCTAGCCTTCTATTCAACCTTCACACTAAGCAGCCTGGGATTAGCCTTCCATCGAACCCACCTAATCTTGGCACTACTATGCCTAGAAAGTATGATACTATCCATATATGTAGCCCTGTCAATATGACCCATCCAAACCCAAGCAACATCCTCCTCTCTTATGCCTATCCTCATACTAGCATTTTCTGCCTGCGAAGCAGGCACTGGCCTAGCAATCTTAGTAGCTTCCTCTCGAACCCATGGATCAGACCATTTGCACAACTTAAACCTCCTACAATGCTAAAAATTATCCTTCCAACAGTTATACTCCTCCCCACAGCCCTACTATCCCCCCCAAAATACCTATGACTTAATGTCACTTCACATAGCCTCCTAATTGCAACTGCCAGCCTACAGTGGCTCTCAGCAACCTACTACCCCAACAAGAGCCTATCCCAATGATCTGGCATTGATCAAATCTCGTCCCCCCTTCTAGTCCTATCTTGCTGACTGCTCCCCCTTATAATTATAGCAAGTCAAAACCATCTCCAACAAGAACCACCTGTACGAAAATATATTTTTATTATAACTATAATTCTTGCCCAACCATTTATCCTCTTAGCCTTTTCAGCCTCAGAACTGATACTATTTTACATCTCATTCGAAGCCACTTTGATCCCCACATTAATCTTAATCACCCGATGGGGAAGCCAGCCAGAGCGCCTAAGTGCCGGAATTTATTTACTTTTCTATACACTCATCAGCTCACTCCCCCTGCTAGTCACAATTCTATACCTCCATACCCAAACTGGAACAATACACTTCATTATAATTAAACTACTCCACCCTTCTCTCCCCTACTCCACCACAGGTCTCATATCCAGCTTAGCCCTACTACTCGCCTTCATAGTCAAAGCACCCCTCTATGGCCTTCACCTGTGACTCCCAAAAGCACATGTAGAGGCACCAATCGCAGGATCTATGCTCCTAGCCGCACTACTCCTAAAACTCGGAGGGTATGGAATCATACGCATCTCCATAATCATAAACCCCATACTAAACTACCTACACTACCCGTTCCTAACCTTAGCCCTATGAGGAGCATTGATAACAAGCTCTATCTGCCTACGTCAAATCGATCTAAAATCCTTAATCGCATACTCCTCTGTAAGCCACATAGGCCTAGTAATTGCCTCAGTTATAATCCAAACCCACTGAGCTTTCTCAGGAGCCATAATCCTAATAATCTCCCATGGCCTAACCTCTTCTATGCTATTCTGCCTCGCTAACACAAACTATGAGCGCACGCACAGCCGCATTCTCCTATTAACCCGAGGCCTTCAGCCCCTACTCCCCCTTATAGGTACCTGATGACTCCTTGCTAACCTCACAAATATAGCACTCCCTCCTACAACCAACCTAATAGCCGAACTGACAATTATAATCTCCCTATTCGACTGGTCTGCATTCACTATCATCCTAACTGGAGCCGCAACCCTACTAACCGCCTCTTATACCCTATATATGCTCTTAATAACACAACGAGGTCCCTCACCAACCTATATCACATCCATACAAAACTCAAACACTCGAGAACATCTGCTTATAACCCTCCACATCACACCCTCCCTTCTTCTTATCCTAAAACCAGACTTAATTTCAGGATTTCCCTCATGCACGCATAGTTTTAAATCAAACATTAGGCTGTGATCCTAGAAATAGAAGTTAAACTCTTCTTGCCTGCCGAGGGGAGGTTTAACCAGCACGAACTGCTAATTCCTGCATCTGAGTCTAAAACCTCAGCCCCCTTGCTTTTAAAGGATAACAGTAATCCGTTGGTCTTAGGCGCCACTTATCTTGGTGCAAATCCAAGTAAAAGTAGTGGACCTCCCATTAATTTTTAGCATCTCTATACTACTAACTCTAGCTACACTCTCCGCTCCAATCCTATACCCCTTCCTACTCAAAAACTACCAAAACTCCCCCACCACCATCACACTCACTGTTAAAACATCTTTCTTCATAAGCCTTATCCCAATAACTCTTTTCTTATACTCAGGCATAGAAAATATTAACTCTCACTGAGAATGAAAATTCATTATAAACTTCAAAATCCCACTTAGCTTTAAAATAGACCAGTACTCACTAATATTCCTTCCTATCGCACTATTTGTAACATGGTCCATCCTACAATTCGCATCCTGATACATAGCTTCAGAACCCTACTGTACAAAATTCTTTTTCTACCTCTTAATCTTCCTCATCGCTATGCTGACCTTAACCGTTGCCAACAACATATTTCTCCTCTTTATCGGCTGAGAAGGTGTCGGAATCATATCCTTCCTCCTAATCGGATGATGACATGGCCGAGCAGAAGCCAACACCGCTGCGCTCCAAGCTGTACTTTACAACCGCATCGGAGACATCGGCTTGATTCTTTCTATAGCCTGACTAGCTTCTTCAATAAACACTTGAGAAATCCAACAATCATCCTTCCCCAATCAACTCCCACTACTCCCCCTACTAGGTTTAATCCTAGCCGCTACAGGAAAATCCGCCCAATTTGGCCTTCACCCATGACTCCCAGCTGCTATAGAAGGCCCAACCCCAGTATCCGCCCTACTCCATTCAAGCACCATAGTAGTAGCCGGAATCTTCTTACTCATCCGTATACACCCCATGCTCTGTAACAACCAAACCGCTCTCACCCTATGCCTCTGCCTAGGCGCTCTTTCCACCTTATTTGCTGCTACATGCGCCCTCACCCAGAATGACATCAAAAAAATTATTGCTTTTTCCACATCAAGCCAACTAGGCCTAATAATAGTAACAATCGGCCTAAACCTGCCTCAACTTGCCTTCTTACACATCTCTACTCACGCATTCTTCAAAGCTATACTTTTCCTATGCTCAGGGTCAATCATCCATAGCCTTAATGGCGAACAAGACATTCGAAAAATAGGAGGCCTACAAAAATCACTCCCAACAACCACATCATGCTTAACAATCGGCAATCTAGCTTTAATGGGTACACCATTTCTAGCCGGATTCTACTCAAAAGACCTCATCCTAGAGTACCTCAACACCTCCTATCTAAACACTTGAGCACTTCTCCTAACACTACTTGCCACGTCCTTCACCGCAACATACAGCCTCCGCATATCCTTACTAGTCCAAACAGGCTTTACCCGTACACTACCCATCTCCCCCATCAATGAAAATGACCCAACAATCACAAACCCTATCACTCGTCTCGCCCTAGGAAGCACTATAGCCGGACTACTAATTACCTCCTACATTCTCCCCACAAAACCCCTCCCCATAACAATACCTCTCACCACCAAAACCGCGGCAATTATTGTAACTACATTAGGCATTATTCTAGCACTAGAAATAGCAAAATCCACACACACACTAATGAAACCAAAACAAGATCCACTTACAAACTTCTCATCTACCCTAGGGTATTTTAACCCTCTAACACATCGCCTTACAACCTCTAAACTTCTAACCAATGGACAGAACATCGCATCCCATCTAATTGACTTGTCCTGATATAAAAAAATAGGCCCTGAAGGTTTAGCCACCCTCCAACTCAAAGCAACCAAATTCTCAGCCACCCTCCACTCCGGACTAATCAAAACATATCTAGGATCTTTCGCCCTATCCATTCTCATCATCATCCTGTCCACTCACAGAACCTCAACTCAATGGCACCCAACCTACGCAAACACCACCCCATCCTAAAAATAATCAACAGCTCCTTAATTGACCTACCCACACCATCCAACATTTCCGCCTGATGAAACTTTGGATCCCTTCTAGGCATCTGCCTAACCACACAAATTATTACTGGCCTCCTGCTAGCAATACATTATACAGCCGACACTACCCTAGCCTTTACATCCGTTGCCCACACATGCCGAAACGTACAATTCGGCTGACTAATCCGAAACCTTCATGCAAATGGAGCCTCCTTCTTTTTCATCTGTATCTACTTACACATCGGCCGGGGATTTTACTACGGCTCTTATCTCTATAAAGAGACATGAAACACAGGAGTCATCCTTCTCCTAACCTTAATAGCAACTGCTTTCGTCGGATATGTCCTCCCATGAGGCCAAATATCCTTCTGAGGAGCTACCGTAATTACAAACCTATTCTCGGCCATCCCCTACATCGGCCAGACCCTAGTAGAATGAGCCTGAGGTGGATTCTCTGTCGACAACCCTACCCTCACCCGTTTCTTTGCCCTCCACTTTCTCCTCCCATTCGTCATCGCAGGCCTAACATTTATCCACTTAACCTTCCTCCATGAAACAGGCTCCAACAACCCATTAGGCATCGTATCAGACTGCGATAAAATCCCATTCCACCCCTACTTCTCCATAAAAGACACCCTTGGCTTTATCCTACTCATCCTCCCATTAATAATCTTAGCCATATTCTCACCAAATCTATTAGGCGACCCAGAAAACTTCACACCCGCAAACCCACTAGTGACTCCTCCTCATATTAAACCTGAATGATATTTCCTGTTTGCTTATGCTATCCTACGATCAATTCCAAACAAACTAGGAGGAGTCTTAGCCCTTGCTGCATCCGTCCTAGTACTATTCATCCTCCCATTCCTCCACATGTCAAAGCAGCGCACAATAACCTTTCGACCCCTTTCCCAACTCCTATTCTGAATTTTAGTAGCCAACCTTCTCATTCTAACATGAATTGGCAGCCAACCAGTCGAACACCCATTCATCATCATCGGACAGCTTGCCTCACTCTCCTACTTTACTATCCTCCTCATTCTATTCCCCATCACAGGGGTACTAGAAAACAAGTTATTAAACCTCTAACCACTCTAATAGTTTATAAAAACATTGGTCTTGTAAGCCAAAGACTGAAGGCTGCCCCCTTCTTAGAGTTATTCCAGAGCCAATCTTAAGACATTTCCCGACCCCAAACAATCAAAATAGGAGGGGGCCCCCCCCTCCCCCCCATTGCTTAGGGTATGTATTACTTTGCATACTATTATTTTCCACATTAGACATACTATGCATGTAGGCAATTCTGATACGAACTCAATGTAGTATCCACAGAAATATTCACGCTTAGTCCCATCCCGCAGCCAGCTAGCCATACACTGATCTAGGCACATTCCCACATCAAGGACCCGCCATGTCATGTTCTAGGAATAACTCCTCTAACTCGGACTAAAACCTACCAAATGCTAGTCTTTGCATAACTCCTTCCCCACACGAGGAATGTCACAGTACTAAATTCCATTCTCCAAAGCCATCTCATCAATTAATCTTGCACACGGCGCACACCAAGAAGTGCCAGGTTATTTATTGATCGTACACCTCACGAGAAACCAGCAACCCGGTGTTAGTAATGTTTATCACGACCAGCTTCAGGTGCATACTTTCCCCCTACACCCTCTCCCAACTTGCGCTTTTGCGCCTCTGGTTCCTCGGTCAGGGCCATAACTTGATTAATTTTCCTAAACTTGCGCTCCGTTACTAATGGTTGGGGATGCTCGTCCAAATTCTACCTCGTTATCGCGGCATTTTCCCTTTTCTATACTTCTCTTATCTTTTTTTTTCGTAGATCTCACTATGCCCTTCAGAGTGCTCCGCCAGGGGTCTACCATATATGGTTGACATGTACCCCTTGTGGTCGGCGAGCGGTTTCGTCACCTTCGCGAGCAAATTAATGATACGGTTTCAAGTGTAACTCGGTCTCATACTGTAGCACTGATGCACTTTGTCATGCTATTGGTTTGGCACTTCCAGTTCGTCTCTAAGCTAGGTGTTGTTCAGTTAATGCACGATAGACATATTTTTGTCGTGTCAATTTCACAAAAATTTCACAAAAATTTCAAAATTTTACCATACTCTAGGAAGTTTCATCTAAAAATGATTAATTTTCGTCGTCAATTTTTTTGTCAAAAAAATCAAAATTTTACAAACTTGCCATTCCCCTAATTTCCCCACAAAAACAGACTGCATTCATTTGTTTGTGCAACTTGGTTGCTCAACTTGTTCCACCCCCTACCTTTCCCCTCAGTTTTCATTCATTTTAATCCACCATTCGTTCAAAAATTTTTTTTATTATTTGTTTTAAATTTTTTGATTACCCAACCAAACTTCAACAGACAACTGCCCTAAATATTCCTTAATTATCACCCTCATCTCTACCCAAAACCACCATTTCACATACATCTTTAAACCACTTTTCCCTACTTCACCAACGAATTCCACCCGCTAGCCTCAGAAAAAAAGGAATTAAACCTTTATCTCCAACTCCCAAAGCTGGTATTTTAATTAAACTATTCTCTGAAAATCCTTCCTCCCCTAAACTGCTCGAATCGCCCCTCGAGACAACCCCCGCACCAACTCCAATACAACAAATAAAGTCAACAGTAAACCCCAGCCCGCGGCCAAAAATTGTCCGACTCCCCAGAAATAAAACATTGCCACACCGTTAAAATCTAATCGAACAGAAGACACACCCTCACTGTCTACAGTAACCACCCCAATTCACTGAAACCCAGGTAATCCAACAATAAACACCCCTACAACCAAAACCAAAACCAATCCCAAACTATACCCAACTACTCGCCAATCTCCTCAAGCCTCAGGAAACGGGTCCGCAGCTAATGATACAGCATAAACAAAAACCACTAATATACCCCCCAAGTACACTAAAAATAATACCAATGACACAAAAGACATCCCCAAACTTACCAACCAACCACAACCTGCAACGGACGCCAACACTAACCCTACTACCGCATAATAGGGAGAAGGATTAGAAGCAACTGCTAACCCACCCAAAATAAAACTAGTACATAAAAAAAGCACAAAATACGTCATAAAATTCTTGCTTGGCTTATCTCCAAGACCTATGGCCTGAAAAACCATCGTTGTAACTTCAACCACAAGAACTCCTAAAACTTAATCAACCTAATACAACTTAGCCCAACCACCCCCCTTCCCACTATTATCATACTAACCCATCACCAAACACACCCTACCGAATATATTTTTGTTTCTCAATTATCCACCAACCTCCAACCAAATAACTGCAAAACCAAAAACCACACAATACCCTTAGACAAAAAGCCAAA